ATTTGATTGATGGATCCAACAACCAAACCCATTTTTTTTTTTAATTCATTAAAAAAGAGAGTGGTTTTATTCGAAGCGCTTCGTGATTTTCAACCAATTATGTGCTTCAATATAATTACCTGGAGTAAGCGCTATAGCTTGTTTCCAATACTCAGCAGCTTGATCGGACCAAGCTTCCGCAATTTCAGAATCACCCTGTAGAATGGCCTGTTCTCCCCGGTCGGAATAGGTGGTTCCTTCCCTTAGAACCGTACTTGAGAGTTTCCTATCTCATACGGCTCAAAAATCGATTCTTTTTGTGTCCTATCTTAATCTACCCTATGCTAACTGAATTAGATTTCTCATAAACCTATCCCATTTTTTCTTGGGTTAACCAGAAGAAGTTAATTACATAAGTTTCAAACCCTAATTTTGATCAATAATCAGAATCAGTTTGATCTTTTCTCCCACCTTCAGAAGAATGAAGCATAGGTATCCCCACAATATCGTTAGAATTTTCTGAAAGGTAACTATCTCGGTTTCATATATGGAATTCATATAGAATCTTTGAAAAAGACTTTTTTCCATAAGAAAAAAGAACTTACTATCTTTGGGATCTGATGCTACACCGCTGCTCAATACCTTAGTGGATTGACTCTATTACATAAGTTGATTCCTAACTTTTGTCCCATATCATGACATAAGTAAGCAGTTCTTAACTGTATCGACTCAATAGCTCGCTAATTGATCTTTACGGTGCTTTCTCTATCAATTTGATCCTTTATCCATAGAATATAGTATATAGGCTGCACTCATTTTTTTTTCTTCCAATTTTGGTTCTCGTGAAGTCTCTTTCCTTGCTACAGCTGATAAAAATCGTTGCTTTGGACGATGCATTATGTAGAAAGCCTATTTTTTCTAGTATTTACTAGCCAATTTGATCTTTGCTTTTTTTCCTTATTTCTATAGTGGAGATAGTCGCACGTAATGACAGATCACGGCCATATTATTAAAAGCTTGTGGTAAGAATGGGTTTCGTTCTAGTGCCCGGAAATAATATTCCAAAGCCTTTGTATGCTCTCCATTGCTTGTGTGTATAAGGCCTATGTTATAGAGTATATAACTTCGATCATAGGGATCAATTTCTGGTCGCGTAGCTTCATAATAATTCTGTAAAGCTTCCGCATAATTTCCTTCGGATTGAGCCAACATCCGTTACGGTCGTTCATTCTATTCAAAAAATCTCCGTTCCAGAACCGTACATGAGATTTTCATCTCATACGGCTCCTCCCTTCTGCGCATAGTACTAAGGGGAATAATCCATAGAATAAAAATTGAACTATTCTCATCTCATTATGAACTGAAAGGAACTAGTATTTTTACAAGAAATCTCTAGCCAGCCTTCCCGCAAGAGGTTTTTTCTTAACACCAATCATATTAGTGTTAGATATAAATGGTAACTCCAACAATTTCTTTGTTCTCAACGCCTTCTATTTCCAGGAATTAGTCACTTCAACGATCTTTGATGGTTATACGGGTATCCAAAGTACAAACGAGATGGATGTTTGTTGTCCCAACCATTCTTGTTAGTCCCGATACCGATAAGGAAAGGGGGAATTTATAACAAAGTTTTTGTGTTGTTGATTCCTAGGTGTAGTGCTTTTTCCCTTATGCCGTCTATTGGTACTGATGTAGTGTAGGATTGACCCGCAATACAGAACCCATAGGTGTAACCTTTCGCTCAATACTCAAATCAACAATTGAAACATCTGAGGCTGCATCAATCGAGGATACACGATAGAAGGAATTGTTCTATCTCCAAACTTCACCTTCACCGAGCGTAGGTTTATTTCAAGAATTTCGTTCTTTCTATACCGAACCGCGTCTCTTTCTCGTAAGACTGAGGTGAGGGCTAAAAAAAACAAGAAAAAAGAATCAAATCGCACCATCTCTGTAATAGGTAAATGCCTTTTTTTCTCCTGAAGTTGTCGGAATTATTCGTAATAAGATATTGGCTACAATTGAAGAGGTCTTATCAATAAAATTTCCATTTATATTAGATCTAGGCATAATTAGCAATCCATTCTAGAATTCTTTTCATTACCCCTGGGGAAAATGATCCCACAAACAAAGCAAAGGAATTATACAGTACGAAATAACATAAAAACAGACTAATTTTATTCTAATAAATAGATATTAAATAGATATGGGCTTTCCACTTAAATTGTCCCCTTTTGTTTGGGAAAGATATGAGATATTGGAATCAGATTGATTTCATTCCCATTTTTGTAGTATACCAATGAGCGGAACTATTACTATTTCATCTAAGTTAAATAACCAAGGACTTTTTTTACTACAGATTCTGATAACTCGAGAAGTTTTGATTTGGTTATGATCCAATCCAAAGAGAAAAAAGAATGGAATAATCATTCCATGAAAAAATAGAGTAGAGTAACCATACCTTCTGTTTGCATAACGTGTATACACCACGCCATACAATCGAAATATCAAAATCCATGGG